GGGGCCTAGGCATATATCTCAGCTGCGGGGGAGGGGGAGAGAGGTGATAACGTCGGCATATGATACGGAAACAAATTTAATATTGTAAGATATAAAATTTGAATTTTGATTTTCTGGAATAAAATGTATGAAAAGTATGAGGTGTTTTTTGGGGGGTATTTTGGCGTGTAGATAACATTGTAGGGTTTGTCCTGTTTTCGGGGGTTTGCAGGAGTCACAGACACCTTAGGAGTGTTGGGGGGTAGGGGGGTTTGACGACGGTCAAAAAGGGGTAAATGACAGACATTCAAGGGGGAGACTCATGTATATATGCTCATGAGATCAGTTATGTTGTTTAATATGTAATGACTTTCCACCATGGATACTATTTCCTTGGTTCCAGGAAATGTTCAACCTTATTAACAATTACTCTATGCACTGTGAAATGCAAGGGGAAAGGAAAGAGAAAAAAGAATTAAAGCCCAGTGGAAAGAACGCCCGGCTTGGGGGGTGCTTGCTAATAGGTACTTCAACATCAACTTATGTCTGACAAAATTCACTGTTAGAGGAACATTTACAGTTTATGGCCTTGAAATGTAGAACCAGAGGTAAGAAATGGTTCACGAGGTGCGACCCCCACGAATAGTTGTCCCTGACCATCATTAAACGTGTGCAATTAGGAATCACTTTTGGTTATTTCTTGCTACATCGGGTGGTGTAGGAAGCCTATATGGTGTGTAAAGGTATAACTTTGTCAAAGACAAGGGTGTTGAGTCAAACTCCACACTATAAGGGACGTTACCCGACGGACATTCTGGCACTACTTCTTTTGATAGGTCTTTCAGCAGGTCTATGTATCCATGTCTGTCATCGTGTTATGCCGCAGGCAAAAATGGTTCATATAGTTAATGGTGATAATACATATATGTGTATGTTCACCTACCTCTAATCCTCGCAGGGATTCTGGTAAGTGGGTTGCTCTTTTTAAAATGACAGAGCGTAGTTTAATTTAGAATTTTAGCTTTGGGAGCTAGTGGTAGGAGTTAAAATCCCCTCGTTCTGATGTTTTTAGGGTGGGATAGCACTAGGGGGGATTTTAACCTCCGACGTTCGGCTTACAAGACCGATGCTCTGTCACTGAGCTACTAGGGCAATTTCATTCAAGGGCTTTATTTTCTAATCACCCTGCAAGGGGGGCAAGGACCAAGAATAGGGAGAAGTAAACGAAGGATGCGATTTGGCCAATGATCACGAAGGGGTGTTCTACCGGCATGCCCCCGATTCATGTGAGGATAATGACGTCTGCAACTAGTGTCCAAAAGAGGATTTGTGTAAGTGGTCGGAATGTAAGTCCTCGCTGCTTGGACGTGTGGAGGATGGGGACAAGTATAAGGACTAGGATGGAGAATAGTAAGGCTAGGACCCCGCCTAGCTTGTTTGGGATAGATCGTAGGATGGCGTAGGCGAAGAGGAAGTATCACTCTGGCTTAATGTGCGGGGGGGTGACCAGGGGATTAGCGGGGATGAAGTTGTCAGGGTCACCGAGGAGATTAGGTGAAAATAGTGCTAGGGATGCGAGGGCTATAAGCAGTGCTACGAAGCCTAGGAGGTCCTTGTAGGAGAAGTAAGGGTGGAATGAAATCTTGTCTGCGTCCGAGTTAAGTCCGGCGGGGTTGTTTGACCCTGTTTCGTGGAGGAAAATTAAATGGATAAGTGCTATAGCGGCGATAATAAATGGAAGAAGGAAGTGGAATGCGAAGAATCGGGTGAGGGTGGCGTTGTCTACTGAAAACCCGCCTCAAATTCATTGAACTAGGGTGCCCCCAACGTAGGGTACGGCGGAGAGTAGATTCGTGATGACGGTGGCACCTCAAAATGATATTTGTCCTCAGGGGAGGACGTAGCCTACGAAGGCTGTTATTATTACGAGTAGGAGGAGAACAACCCCAGTGTTTCATGTTTCTTTATATAGGTAAGAGCCGTAGTAAAGGCCTCGTGCAATGTGCATGTAGATGCAGATGAAGAAGAAGGATGCGCCGTTGGCGTGTATGTTTCGAATTAATCACCCGTAATTGACGTCACGGCAGATGTGGGTCACTGAGGAGAATGCTGTGGCGATGTCCGAGGTATAATGTATTGCTAAAAATAGGCCGGTGGCAATTTGGATAATAAGGCAGAGACCCAGGAGGGATCCGAAGTTTCATCAGACTGAGATATTGGAGGGGGAGGGGAGGTCGACTAAGGCGTCGTTTGCGATTTTTAATAGGGGGTGGGTTTTACGGAGGTTGGCCATTGGGGTTTTTGTAGTTGAATAACAACGGTGGTTTTTCAAATCATTGGTTCTGGTTAGAGTCCGGGCAAGAATTATGACTTATTTGATGTCTTTGTTTATGCTGGGGCTTGTGGTTGGTCTTGTGGCGGTGGCGTCTAACCCATCCCCCTATTTTGCCGCACTTGGGTTGGTGGTGGTAGCGGGGCTGGGGTGTGGGGTTTTGGTAGGACATGGGGGCTCCTTTTTGTCGTTGGTTTTGTTCTTAATTTATTTGGGAGGGATGCTTGTAGTTTTTGCGTATTCTGCGGCTTTAGCCGCGGAGCCTTTTCCGGAGAGTTGGGGGGATCGTTCTGTAATAGTATATGTGGTTGGGTACTTGTTGGCGGTGGGGTTAACAGGGGGGTGATTTTGGGGCGGGTGGTATGAGGCATCATGGGGAACGGTTGATGAGTTACAGGGGTTCGCGGTGATTCGGGGTGACTCTGGAGGGGTTGCGGTTATATATTCCAGCGGGGGTTTAATGCTTGTTGTTTGTGCCTGGGTCCTCTTGTTGACGCTGTTTGTGGTATTAGAGTTGACCCGGGGGCTTAGTCGGGGGGCACTTCGGGCCGTCTAATAGGCAGTTAAAAGCGTGGCCAGGGTCAATGTAATAAAAAATAGTGTCAGGTAGGCTTTAATTGTCCCTTGTTGGGCGTTGCTTGTTGTGGAGATTAGAGGTAGTTGGGCGGAGGTGATTGTCTTTGGGCCCGTTTTCTCTAGCCAGGTCTGGTCAATTGTCTGGGAGGCTACTGTTTGGCCCAAAGTAAGGGCAATTTTGGGGGCTGCGCGGTGAACAATGGTGGGGAAGTATCCTAGCATGTTGGAGAAATGGTGGGGGGCGGGGGTGGGGCTCACCTTAAGTTGTTTGCTTGTTAGTGATGCAAGTTCTATAGCAGTAATAAGCCCCAGGAGGGTGACGAGGAGTGCGCCTGCTTTAAGGGTTGGGTGCATCGTTATAACGGGGGTTTTAAGGGGGGTAATGTTAGAGGTAATTAATAAACCAGCAATGATACTTCCTCAGGCGAGGCGTTTGAGGGGGTTAATGACTGCGGGGTTGTTCTCGTTAATAGGGGAGAGTGGGGGAAACCGAGGGTGTCCCATTGACACGAAAAATACTACCCGCAGGCTGTATACCGCAGTAAAAGAGGTGGCAATAAGGGTAAGGGTAAGGGCTCAGGCGTTAAGGTGGGACGTGTTTAAAGCTTCAATAATTGAATCTTTGGAGAAGAAGCCGGCCAGAAAGGGGGTGCCGGTGAGGGCGAGGCTCCCAATAGTAAGACAGGAGGAGGTGAGGGGAGCGAGGTGGTGGAGGCCCCCTATTTTGCGGATGTCCTGTTCGTCGTTGAGGCTGTGAATAATTGACCCGGAGCAGAGGAAAAGTATTGCTTTAAAGAACGCGTGGGTGCAGATGTGAAGGAAAGCTAGTTGGGGTTGGTTTAGTCCGATGGTTACCATCATTAGGCCGAGTTGGCTGGAGGTTGAGAATGCGACGATCTTTTTAATGTCGTTTTGGGTCAGAGCGCAGGTGGCTGTAAAAAGGGTGGTTAGTGCGCCCAGACAGAGGCAGGTTGTGAGGGCGGTTTGGTTGTTTTCGATTAGGGGGCTAAGGCGGATTAGGAGAAAAATGCCTGCAACCACTATAGTGCTCGAGTGAAGTAGGGCAGATACCGGTGTGGGACCCTCTATTGCAGAGGGAAGCCAGGGGTGGAGGCCGAACTGGGCTGATTTGCCGGTGGCGGCTAGGATTAGGCCCATTAGGGGAAGGGTGAGGTCCATGTTTTTTGATGAGATAAATATTTGTTGAATTTCTCAGGAGTTAAGATTAGTCGCCAGTCAGGCTATTGCGAGGATTAGGCCGATGTCTCCAACGCGGTTATACATTACTGCTTGGAGGGCGGCGGTGTTGGCATCGGCTCGTCCATGCCACCACCCGATGAGAAGGAAGGACATAATACCGACACCCTCCCAGCCAATAAAGATTTGAAACATATTGTTTGCTGAGACTAAGATAACTATGGCAATAAGAAAAATTAATAGGTATTTAAAGAATCGATTTATTTGGGGGTCGGCGTGCATATACCATGATGCAAATTCTAAGATGGATCAGGTTACGTAAAGGGCGATTGGCGTAAAGATGACGGAGTAGTGGTCGAATTTAAAACTTAAATTAATATCAAAGGACAGGGTGTTCATTCAGGTTCAGTTGGTAATAATGGTTTCTGTGCCTTCATTTAAGAATGCGAAGAGGGGGATCAGACTAACAAAAAATGCTGTTTTGACTGCTGTTTTTACATGGGAGGTTGCTCATTGGGGGGGGAGGGGGTGAGGGGTTAGGGTAGTGAGTACTGGGAGGACTAGGAGTAACAGGACTAAGAGGAGGGAGGAGGAGGAAGCGATGGTTGTTGGGTGCATAGCTTCTACTTGGATTTGCACCAAGAGTTTTTGGTTCCTAAGACCAATGGATGAGCTGTTATCCTTTAAAAGCTCGAGGGAGCCCCGGGGTCTAACCGAGGGGGCGAGGATTAGCAATCTTTGCTGCTGTCGAGCCACCCTCGGTGGGCAAGGGGGGTCTAACTCCTATTTTCAGAATCACAATCTAATGTTTTTATTAAACTATGCCTACAGGCACATCAGCCTCATATTAGTTCTGGCTTTGTTAATAAAAGGAGTAAGGGGAGGATGTGGAGGGAAATTAGTAGATGTTCGCGGGTATGGGAAGGGTCCAGGGCAATAATATGGGCGGGTAGGGGGCCTCGTTGTGTTATAAGGAATATATAGAGGGAGTATCCGGCTGTAATTATTGTGCCGAGTCCCGTGAGGATAAGGGTTCAGGGGGATCAGTTGAATAAAGAGGTAATAATCATTAGTTCTCCCATTAGATTTGGCAGGGGGGGTAGTGCCAGGTTGGCGAGGTTACTAATGAACCACCAGGTTGTTATTAGTGGTAGGACTGTCTGTATGCCTCGAGCAAGGATTATAGTCCGGCTGTGTGTTCGTTCGTAATTCGTGTTGGCTAGGCAAAATAGGGCGGAGGATGCAAGGCCGTGCGCAATCATCAGAACCAAGGCACCTGTGAATCCTCAGGGGGTCTGGATAAGAATACCTCCGGCGACTAGGCCTATATGGCTTACTGAGGAATAGGCAATTAGAGATTTTAGATCGGTTTGGCGCAGACAAATCGAGCCCGTTATGATCACCCCTCAGAGGGCCAAGATGATGAAGGGGTAGGCTAACTCCTTGGAGAGGGGATCAAGTAGGGCTATTATTCGCATCATACCATACCCCCCAAGCTTTAGTAGTACGGCGGCCAGAATTATTGACCCGGCGATGGGGGCCTCTACGTGTGCCTTTGGAAGTCAGAGGTGGACGCCGTAGAGTGGTATTTTAACCAAGAAGGCGATAAGGCACCCTGCTCATCATATTTTACTACTTCAGGCGGTGAGGAGGAGGGGTTTACTATATTGGAGGGTTAGTAGGGACAATGTCCCGGTTTCATTCTGGAGGAGGAGGAGTGCAACTAGGAGGGGGAGGGAGCCTGCGAGGGTATAGAACAGAAAGTATGTGCCTGCGTTTAGGCGTTCGGCCTGGTTGCCCCACCGGGTAATAATAATCAGTGTGGGAATCAAAGTGGCTTCAAATATAATATAAAACATGAAGATTTCTGTTGCTGCGAAAGCCAAGATGAGGAAGAGTTGGAGAGATGTAAGAAGGGAGATGTAGGTTCGTTGTCGGTTGTGTGGCTCATGGGCCATGTGGTTTTGGCTGGCTAGAATTATTAGTGGGAGGAGTCAGCAGGATAAAATAAGTAGGGGCGTGGAGAGGGGGTCCGTGGCTATAAGGGAATTTATTGATGACCATCCGGTCTCGGACGGGTTTTTTAGTCAATGAAGGCTAATCAATGAAATAATTAGGCTGTGGGCGAGGGAGGATGACCACACTCATTTAAAGGGGGTTAGTCAAATTGTTGGGAAGAGCATAAGTGTTGGGATAATAACTTTTAGCATTGTAGGAGGTTAAGGCTTTGTAGGCGGTCGGTGCCGTGGGTTCGGGCGGTGGCTACAAGGAGGGCTAGGCCGGCACTAGCTTCGCATGCTGAGAATGCTAGGAGTACCATTGGGGCTGCTGAATACCCGGTGGCTCCCAGTTGGAGGGCTCAGATTGATAGTGCAATAAATAGGGATAATATTATGTCCACCAAGCATAATAGGGCGGAGAGGAGATGGGTCCGGTGGAATCCTAGGCCTATAAGCCCCAGGAGGAAAGCTGAGGAAAATGTAAAGTGGGTTGGGGTCATAAGGTGGTTGAGGACTATAACCTCAGTCTCTTGAGCCGAAATCAAGTGTCTTTTTTGGACTAACCACCCATTCGGCCCATTCTAGGCCTCCTTGGGTTCATTCATAAATTAGGCCGAGGACAAGGAGTCAAAGTACAGTGGCGGCTCATATGAAGGTGTGAAGGGGATTCGATAGTTGGTCCCCCCAGGGGAGGGGGAGGAGGAGGGCGATTTCTAGATCAAAGAGGAGAAAGAGAATAGCCACGAGAAAAAAACGGAGGGAAAAGGGGAGGCGGGCGGAGCCCAGGGGATCAAAACCGCATTCATAGGGGGAGAGTTTTTCGGAGTCGGGGGTTATTTGGGGCAATCAGAAAGAGACGGCAGTCAAAACAAGAGATAGAAGTATTGCAATGAGAATAATTGTTGAAATTAGGTTCATTATCTTTCCTTGGGATTTAACCAAGGCCGGGTGATTGGAAGTCACTCATACTAACTTTAATACTAGAAAGATTATGAGCCTCATCAGTAAATAGAGATGTAGAGGAATAGTCAGACAACGTCTACGAAATGTCAGTATCAAGCGGCTGCTTCGAATCCGAAGTGGTGCTCGGATGTAAAATGATATTGGATCTGTCGGAGTAGGCAGATCGCCAAGAAGGTGGAGCCGATAATAACGTGGAGGCCGTGGAATCCGGTTGCAACAAAGAATGTAGATCCGTACACCCCGTCGGCGATCGTAAAGGGGGCTTCGTAGTACTCTATGCCTTGGAGGAACGTGAAGTAGAACCCAAGGAGGATGGTTAGTGTAAGGGATTGAATTGCTTGTTTTCGTTCCCCTTCTATAATGCTGTGGTGGGCCCAGGTAACGGTGACTCCAGATGCCAGGAGGACTGCTGTATTGAGCAGGGGAACTTCAAAGGGGTCTAGTGTAGTAATTCCTGTAGGGGGTCAGCAGCCGCCTAGTTCGGGGGTGGGGGCAAGGCTTGAGTGGTAGAATGCTCAGAAAAAGCCTGCAAAGAAGAAGACTTCTGATGTAATAAAAAGAACTATTCCGTATCGTAGGCCTTTTTGGACGGGGGGTGTGTGGTGGCCTTGAAATGTTCCTTCCCGAATAATATCCCGTCATCATTGGTATATAGTGAGGAGGAGAAGTATGGTGCCTAGAATTATTAGGGTTGTAGAGTGGAAATGAAATCAGATGGCTAGGCCGGATGTTATTAGTAGGGCGGCAACTGCGCCCGTGAGGGGCCAGGGGCTTGGGTCAACTATGTGGTATGCGTGTGCTTGGTGGGCCATTAGACGTTTTCTTGTAGGTAAAGGCTTAGGAGAAGGACAAATACATAGGCTTGAATTATGGCTACTGCAATCTCTAATAAGGTCAGGAGGAAAAGGAGGGCCGCGGTAAGAATTGCAACTGTTGGTATAATTGGTAGAAGGACAAAAGCGGCGGTGGCAATGAGTTGGATGAGGAGGTGCCCCGCTGTTAGGTTGGCTGTCAGCCGGACCCCGAGGGCCAGGGGTCGAATGAATAGGCTAATCGTTTCAATAATAATCAGGACTGGAATTAAAGGTGTTGGTGTGCCCTCGGGAAGAAGGTGACCTAGGGCGTGGGTGGGTTGATTTCGCATGCCAATAATTACGGTGGCTAATCATAAAGGGACGGCTAGGCCCATATTAAGGGATAGTTGGGTTGTTGGGGTGAATGTATATGGGAGGAGTCCTAATATATTTAGTGTAATCAAGAAAATTATTAAGGATGTAAAGATGGTGGCTCATTTGTGCCCTCCAAGATTAATTGGCAACAGGAGTTGTTGGGTAAATCGGTTGAGGAACCAGCTTTGGAGGGTAAGAACTCGGTTGTTTAGCCACCGGGCGGAGGGGGTGGGGTAAAGAATTCATGGTAATGTAAGGGCAAGGGCAATAAGTGGAATGCCGATAAGTGTGGGGCTCATAAATTGGTCAAAAAAGTTTAATGCCATGGTCAGTTTCAGGGGTCGGTTTTTGGTTTTTCTGCACTTTGGGAGGTGGGATCATAAGGGTAGGTGTGGCTTAGAACTTTGGGGGGGATTGTCACTAAAAATACAAATCATGAGAATACTAGAATGGCGAATCAAGGGGCGGGGTTTAATTGGGGCATGTCACTAGGGGTGGTTGGGGATCACCAGTCTTTAGCTTAAAAGGCTAACGCTATACCCTTTTTAGCTTCTTAGTGAGGCGTCTTCAAGTATTAGGGATGATCAGTCTTCGAAGTGTTCTAACGGAACCGCTTCAACAACAATTGGTATAAAGCTGTGGTTTGCTCCGCAGATCTCTGAGCATTGTCCATAAAACACACCTGGCCGGGATGTAATAAAGGCTGTTTGGTTAAGGCGGCCTGGAACTGCGTCTATTTTTACTCCTAGGGCCGGGACGGCTCATGAGTGGAGGACGTCTTCTGCTGAGACTAGCACCCGGATTGGGGACTCGACGGGGATTACCATGCGGTGGTCTGCTTCTAGTAGCCGGAATTGGCCGGGTAAGAGGTCTTGTGTAGGGATTATATAAGAGTCAAAGCCTAGGTCTTCGTAGTCCGTATACTCGTAGCTTCAGTATCATTGGTGACCCATGGCCTTAATCGTTAGGTGGGGGTCATTAATTTCATCCATTAGGTATAGGATTCGGAGGGAGGGGAGGGCGATGAGAATTAAGATTACTGCGGGGAGGACTGTTCAGATAATTTCGATCTCCTGGGAATCTAAAATATATTTGTTTGTGAGTTTGGTGGAGACCATTGCCACAATAATATAAAGTACAAGGGTGCTGATAAGGAAAACAATCATTAGGGCATGATCGTGAAAATGGAGGAGTTCTTCTATTACGGGTGAAGCCGCGTCTTGAAAACCTAATTGAGAGGGGTGGGCCATTAATTGGAGGTTCAAGACACGCGGGGGTCTAACCCGCGACTTTGCCTTGACAAGGCAATATAATGGGCTTTACTAGTGTCTTATAAAGAAAGTGGCAGAGTGGTCATGTGGCTGGCTTGAAATCAGCATATGGGGGTTCAATTCCTCCCTTTCTCGCTAGGTTGCTTGAACTTGAACGAAGGCGGGCTCTTCAAAGGTGTGGTAAGGGGGAGGGCAGCCATGGAGTCACTCCACGTTAGTTGCTGTTAGTTCAACTGAGAGTACCTCTCGTTTGGCAGCAAATGCTTCTCATACAATAAATAGGAACATGATTACGGCGACGAGGGAGATCAGCGATCCAATAGATGAGACAGCGTTTCAAAGGGTGTAGGCGTCAGGGTAGTCTGAGTATCGTCGAGGCATGCCTGCAAGCCCCAGGAAATGTTGGGGGAAGAAAGTTAAGTTAACTCCAAGGAACATGACTCCGAAGTGGATTTTAGTTCATGTGCTATGTAACGTGTAGCCTGAGAATAGCGGGAATCAGTGAACAAAGCCGGCTACGATGGCAAAGACTGCGCCTATAGAGAGGACATAGTGGAAGTGGGCTACCACATAGTAGGTGTCATGCAGAACAATGTCTAAGGAGGAGTTGGCAAGTACAATACCTGTTAGGCCTCCAACTGTGAAGAGGAAGATAAAACCTAGGGCCCACAGCATGGGTGTTTCCCACGAAATGGCACCGCCGTGAAGGGTTGCTAGTCAGCTGAATACTTTTACTCCTGTAGGAATAGCGATGATTATTGTGGCAGATGTAAAGTATGCTCGTGTATCTACATCCATTCCTACTGTAAACATATGGTGGGCCCACACGATGAATCCGAGAAGTCCAATTGCCATCATGGCTCAAACTATACCCATATATCCAAAGGGTTCTTTTTTACCTGAATAGTACGCAACAATATGAGAGATTATGCCAAAGCCCGGAAGAATAAGAATATATACTTCAGGGTGCCCGAAAAATCAGAAGAGATGCTGATACAGGATGGGGTCTTCTTCTCCTGCTGGGTCGAAAAAGGTGGTGTTTAGGTTTCGGTCTGTTAGAAGTATAGTAATACCAGCGGCTAGGACGGGTAGGGAGAGGAGGAGAAGAACGGCCGTAATAAGGACTGCCCATACAAATAAGGGGGTCTGGTATTGGGAGATGGCAGGGGGTTTTATATTAATAATGGTTGTAATGAAGTTGATTGCCCCCAAAATTGAAGAGATACCTGCTAGATGCAGTGAAAAAATTGTTAGGTCAACAGAGGCTCCCGCATGGGCGAGGTTACCTGCAAGGGGGGGGTATACTGTTCAACCGGTCCCGGCTCCGGCTTCTACACCAGATGATGCTAAAAGGAGGAGAAAAGAGGGGGGGAGAAGTCAGAAGCTTATATTATTTATACGGGGGAATGCTATGTCGGGGGCTCCAATTATAAGGGGGATTAGTCAGTTTCCAAACCCTCCAATCATAATAGGCATTACCATAAAGAAAATTATTACAAAGGCATGGGCTGTTACAATTACATTATAGATCTGGTCGTCCCCCAGGAGGGCTCCCGGTTGACTGAGCTCGGCCCGAATAAGGAGGCTAAGAGCAGTTCCGACTATACCTGCTCAAGCACCAAATACTAAATAAAGGGTGCCAATATCTTTGTGGTTGGTTGAAAAAAATCAGCGCGTGATTGCCACAGGTAGGGTGGCTGAGTAAGCGGTGGATTGTAGCCCCACATACAGAGGTTTTAGTCCTCTCCCTATCAAGCCCCGAGGTGTAATCATGTCGGATTGCAAATCCGAAGAAGTAGGATAGACGCCTACCGGGGCTTTCCCCCGCCTTGCCCGCCGCAAACGGCGGGGGAAAGGTAGGCGGATGCTCGCTGGTTTGGGCGCTTAGCTGTTAATTAAGAGGATTGTAGGATCGAGGTTTTCCCGTCTAGTGAGGCTTTAGCTTAATTAAAGTGTCTGTTTTGCATGCAGGAGATGCGGGGTAAAGTCCTGTAAGTCTTATCAGGGGCTGGGAGATTTTCACTCCCGCTTAGGGCTTTGAAGGCCCTTGGTCTGGTGGTGCTATCCTAAGCCCCTTAGGGGGATAAAATGGCCAAGGCGGTGGGGGTAATGGGGAGTAAGAGAAGTGTGGCCGCGGTAGACGAAGATAGGAGAAGGGTGGGGGTGTTGGTTTTGTGTCGCCAGGGGGCAAGGGCTGTGGAGGTATTAGGGGAGATGGTTAGGGTCATTGCGTAGCAGATGCGTAAGTAGAAATAGAGGCTGAGTAGGGCGGTGAGGGCGGCGATCGTGGCGGTTAGGGGGAGGTCCTGTTTGGTTAATTCGTGAAGGATTAGCCACTTTGGTGCAAATCCGGTCAGGGGGGGTAGTCCCCCAAGAGAAAGAAGAATTAGGGGCGCGAGAGCTGTGAGGGCTGGAGTTTTGGCTCAGGAAGTGGCCAATGTATTAATATTAGTAGAGTTACAGAACTTAAATGTGAGGAAAGCAGACGAGGTCATAAGAATATACGTGATTAAAGCTAGAATTGTTAGGGCGGGGGCGAATTGAAGTACCAGAACTATCCATCCTAGATGGGCGATGGATGAGTATGCCAGGATCTTCCGGATTTGAACTTGGTTTAGGCCACCTCACCCTCCGATTAGGGTGGAGGTCAGGCCTAAAAAAATAAGGAGGGCCGGGGTAGCGGAGGTTAGTTGGGTAATCAGGGCAAATGGTGCCAGCTTCTGTCAGGTTGATAAGATTAATCCGGTGGTGAGGTCTAGTCCTTGCAGAACCTCCGGGAGTCAGAAGTGAACAGGGGCGAGTCCAACCTTTAGTGCTAGCGCAATTGTTGTTGCCGTGGCTGGGATGGGGTGGGAGAGCTGAAGAATATTTCATTCTCCCGTAATCCAGGCGTTGGTGGTGCTTGCAAAGAGAATTATGGCGGCTGCTGTGGCTTGTGTAAGAAAGTATTTGGTTGTGGCTTCTACTGCGCGGGGATGGTGATATTGCGCTATTAGTGGGATGATGGCTAGGGTATTAATTTCAAGTCCCATTCAGGCTAAAAGCCAGTGGGAACTGGCAAATGTGATTGTGGTTCCAAGGCCTAAACTGATTAGGAGTACAGAAAGGATATAGGGGTTCATTAGTAAGGGAAGGGATCTAACCAACATGTTCGGGGTATGGGCCCAAAAGCTTAATTAGCTGACTTTACTAGGAAGTGATGTAGTGGAAGCACCAAGAGTTTTGATCTCTTAAGTGGGGGTTCGAGTCCCCTCTTTCTAAGGATTCGGGGGGATTTTAACCCCCATGGTTCACTCTATCAAAGTGGCCCTATAAGGTTCAGGCACGAGTCCTTTAAAACTGGGGGGGGATGCTTGCCAGGGCAATTGGGAGGCCAAGATGTCAAATGACCAGGACGAGGGTAAGGGCCAGGAAATTTTTTCATACTAGGTGCATTAGCTGGTCGTAGCGAAATCGAGGATAGGATGCGCGGACTCAGAGGAATACTATAGACAAGAAGGCAGCCTTCGTCATAAGGTTAATTGCTGTGAGCTCCGGAAGGTGCGGCATGTGGTAGGCCCCCAGGAATAGGATCGTAGAAAGGCTGTTTATGAGGAGGATGTTTGCGTACTCGGCGAGGAAAAACAGGGCGAAGGGGCCCCCTGCATATTCTACGTTAAACCCTGAGACTAACTCCGATTCGCCTTCGGTGAGGTCAAAGGGGGCTCGGTTGGTTTCAGCGAGGGTTGAAATATATCATATGGCAGCTAGGGGTCAGGCCGGAACGGCGAGTCAGATGCTTTCTTGGGCGGTGTTAAAGGTTTGTAGGGAGAAGCCGCCCACAAAGATAATTACGGAAAGCAGAATAAGTCCCAGGCTAACCTCGTAGGAAATTGTTTGGGCTACGGCACGGAGGGCCCCCACTAGGGCGTATTTGGAATTTGATGCTCAGCCTGACCCTAAAATGGAGTAGACGGCTAGGCTGGAAAGAGCTAGTACAAAAAGGATCCCCAGGTTCAGGTCAGTGACGGGGTAGGGAATGGGTATTGGTGCTCAGAGGGTGAGGGCCAGGGTGAGAGCAAGAATTGGGGTGGCAAGGAAGAGGAAGGGGGAGGAGGTGGAGGGGCGAATGGGCTCCTTAATAAATAGTTTTACACCATCTGCGATTGGTTGGAGGAGGCCGTAGGGGCCAACGATGTTTGGGCCTTTCCGCAGTTGCATATATCCTAATACTTTCCGTTCAATTAAGGTTAGGAAGGCTACTGCTAGGAGGACTGGAATAATGTAGGCAAGCGGGTTAATAATAAAGGTCATAAGCGTGTGGATCATAGTTAAAGAGAGGATTTGAACCTCTGTTGAAAGAGCTTAGGTCTTTTGCAATGTCCGGGCTCTGCCACTTTAACATGCCCTTCTCTGGGGCAAGAGGGATATGCCCCCTTTCCTATTTTATTTGTATTCATTAGTTGGGGGGGAGGCGTACCGTCGGCAGTGGCTTCTTCTTTTCGGTCCTTTCGTACTAGAAAAGATCATTACGTAGATAGAAACTGACCTGGATTGCTCCGGTCTGAACTCAGATCACGTAGGACTTTAATCGTTGAACAAACGAACCCTTAATAGCGGCTGCACCATTAGGATGTCCTGATCCAACATCGAGGTCGTAAACCCCCTCGTCGATATGGGCTCTGGGAGGGGATTGCGCTGTTATCCCTAGGGTAACTCGGTCCGTTGATCGGCATTGCCGGATCTTTAATGGTCAGAAGTTCTGTTGCTTTGATCTGTGGGTCTTGGTTCTAGGGTGTGTAGCCCCGGTCCACGTGGGGGTTTTTTCTTTCCCCGCGGTCGCCCCAACCAAAGACATTTCGGCGGGCGTAGCACTTTGTTTATTGCCTTGAATCGGGGTACTTGACGTGGGCCGCTTTGTGTCTTAAGCTCCATAGGGTCTTCTCGTCTTACGGGGTTATCCCCGCTTCTGCACGGGGAGATCAATTTCATTGACTCTAAAGGGGAGACAGTTAAGCCCTCGTGGTGCCTTTCATACAGGTCTCCATTTAAAAGACAAGTGATTGCGCTACCTTCGCACGGTCAAAATACCGCGGCCGTTAAACATATAGTCACAGGGCAGGCGGGACCTCTTATTCTTTGCTTTTGCAAGAGGCGATGTTTTTGGTAAACAGGCGAGGCTTGTGTTTGCCGAGTTCCTTCCCTTCATTTTAGTCTTTCCTGGTTTGCACACCTGTGTAGGGTTAACGATTAAATTTGTGTTGGGTTTTCTAGGTATTTATGTGGTTTTACACTACCCTCTTGATTTGGGGTCGTTGATTGTCGGCGGGGGGTCCGTTCCGAGGTACACTTGTGCGGGGGAGAGGGGCGGTCCCTCTTATTACTCATCTTAGCAGGGTCTTTTCCATGTTCAACATGGGATGGCCTGGTAGGGGGCGGGGAGTTTAGAGTTGGGTTCGGTATTATAGGGGTGATGGTGTGTCTGAGCTTTAACGCTTTCTTCTTAGGTGGCTGCTCTTAGGCCCACTTGAACAGGCTTCCTTTAAGTGAAGTGTGATCTTTTATCTCCCGGGGAGGTTGTGGTCCTTTTTCAAAGGGGCTGTACCCTCTTTGACTAACTCTCTCGAGCATCCTGTAGTCTGGGTTAAATAGTATTTGGGGGACTGAGGAGTGCGGAAACTTGCATGTCTATCCATTTCTCAGGCAACCAGCTATAACTAGGCTCGATAGGTTTATCACCTCTACTTGAAGTTCTTCCCACTCTTTTGCCACAGAGACGGGTTCGCCCAGCGTAGGCTGTCTTGAAGTAGCTCGTCTAGTTTCGAGGGTCCGTCCTAACATCTTCTTTGTTAAGATATCATAGCTAAGTCATGATGCAAAAGGTACGAGGGGTGGGCTCTGCTTTATTTGGCTTGGGGTAGTTGTTTCATTTCTCTTTCAGCTTTCCCTTGCGGTACTTTTTCTGTGGTCCGCAGCCCCATTTTTCCTGTCCCCCAGTAACTAGGGGGGAAAAATGGTTTTGTTTGGGGGGGGGGGCTAGTTGTTAAGGGACAGGGTGGTCCGATTTGCACGGACATTTTCTCGGTGTAAGGGAGGTGCTTTGCTATTTAGCCACACTCTGTGTTAACCAAGTGCACCTTCCGGTACACTTACCATGTTACGACTTGCCTCCCCTTTGTCCTGTATATTTGGTTTAATTATATAAGGAATTTGGATTCGGGGAGAGTGACGGGCGGTGTGTGCGCGCTTAAGGGCCAGTTTCAGCAGAACGCTCTACTTTCTGCTTACTGCTAAATCCTCCTTCGGGTATGTTTTTCATTTTTCCTTCCGTAAGTTTTCTGGATCAGAAAATGTAGCCCATTTCTTCCGCACTTCGTGCGCTACACCTCGACCTGACGTTTTGGGCTGTGCCAATTTAGCTTACTACTAGGCCTTCACAGGGTAAGCTGACGACGGCGGTATATAGGCGGGAATAACAAGAAGTGGTGAGGTTGAACGGGGGGTATCGGTTCTAGAACAGGCTCCTCTAGGTGGGTCTAAAGCACCGCCAAGTCCTTTGGGTTTTAAGCTAGTGCTTGTAGTTCCCGGGCGGATAGAAATTGTGGTGTACTATCAAAGTTTACGGCTGAGCATAGTGGGGTATCTAATCCCAGTTTGTGTCAAAGCTGTCGTGGGTTCGGGTGGGGTTAAAGCCACTTTCGTGGGGGGTTTTCATGCCTTCGGGTGCGTATAACGGCTCTGTGGGCGTTTAGCTTTAGTATTAAGTCTCCCTAACCACTCTTTACGCCGTTTCCTATCAGCTTGGGCCTCTCGTATAACCGCGGTGGCTGGCACGAGTTTTACCGGCCCTCGGAAAATAACCATAACTAGGTCAAGTTTTCACTTATTGCCTAATGTTTATCACTGCTGAGTTCCCTTGGGGGTGTGGCTAAGCAAGACGTCTTGGGCTGCGGGGCGTGCCTGATGTCTGCTCCTCATTCCCGGGCGGGGTTTTGAGGGCATTCTCACAGGGGTGCGGATACTTGCATGTGTAAGTTTGATTAGGGCTGATAGTAAAGTCAGGACCAAGCCTTTGTGCTCCCGAGGCTTTTTAGGGCCCGTCTTAACATCTTCAGTGTTATGCTTTGAGTAAGCTACGCGAGC